CTTCTATTTCGACTTTCCGTAAGCGGGCTCGGGCTTTTTCCAGCTGGTCTAGGGCCGCCTCGCGTAATTCTTCTGAATTTTGAATAGTCTTCAAGATCCTCTGTTTTCGATTATCTAATAAATCACTTAACACTCCCTTTCCAAAAAAAACCAACACACCAAGCACTACGCTTAAATTTATTAGATTTGTTGCAAAAATATCGGTATTAAACCCGAAACTCCCGGCGGATGGCCAATAACCCAAGGAAAGGAAAGAATCGGTTACATTTTTCATACGATCTCCTCTTTCTTATAGTTATAGATAGACTACTTAATTTATTTTATATTCTTTATTGTTTGTATTATTTTATTATGAATTTTCCTATTTCTAAATAGAAAATACAAAATTGAGTCAAAAAATATATTGATTTAGAAATGGATTTTAATGAATTTTTAAAAATTGGAAATTTCCAATTATTGGAAATTTCCAATAAGCCTGATACTTATTCGATTCGAATTAGGGACCAGGTGTTATACAGGTTAGTTGCGAAATACCTCGTTTGTTACAATTGGAATACTTCCTAAAAAAGTTAATCTATTGGACTAAGAGGGTAAAGAAAAAAGTGAGTTGGATCCTCATCATCAAACCATCGATTTCCGTAGGTTGTTGTTCCTAAGTAATTAGTAATTTAATTCTAGGAGTTAAATATTAAAAAAATTCGAAAAAACAAGAGCAGCAAATCCACAAAATAAACAAAAATATGTGTTTTTTGGATTAAACAAAAGGATTCGCAAATAAAAGAGCTAATGCTACAACCAGCCCATAAATTGTTAAAGCTTCCATGAAAGCTAGACTAAGCAATAAAGTACCCCGTATTTTTCCTTCCGCCTCTGGTTGTCTCGCGATCCCTTCTACAGCCTGTCCCGCAGCAGTACCTTGACCAACCCCAGGTCCAATAGAAGCAAGCCCGACGGCCAATCCAGCAGCAATAACGGAAGCGGCAGAAATCAGTGGATTCATGATAAGGTCCTCGTACCAAAACAAAAATAAAGAAATAGTTAATGATACAATCAACCAACATTCAATTTACAATTACAGACGAAATGGAAAGGCTTCTATTGAAATCCCTGTCTAAATTCACAATAGTAAGACAAATGAAATTAGATATATCTTTAGTTCATATATACCTAGTTAATGTCTAATATCACATATACATGTTTTTCCCCATACCGTAAACCAAATATTGTATCTTAAAGTCATCGGGATTCTCGAATCATTCTTCGAAAGATTCACAAGAGTTGTCTTAATAGCGATTAGATTATATACACCTCGTTCGACCCCTCGTTCCTACGCAAACCAATCCGTTTTTTTTTATCTCGTTTTTGGTAAACCCTTACTCTTCCGTTTTTATCATCCCACAGAGACAGGTCCGGTCCACCTATTTGTTAGGCCAAACCATTCTATAGAAATATTAAGTATTTGATTGATATAAATCCATGTAATTTAGTGTAATTTTGTATTTATTCAATTTTTTTTTGTCAATGGATGAATTGAATAAAATCAACTGAAATGAGAATCATTTTCTATACCATCTTTTTTTAATGGCACGTCGTAACCTTTTTTACAATTACTCTAGATCGTCTATATCTTTATTTCTACCTTATTTATATATTATTTATCTATTTATCTTCCCTAAGTAGATTTCCTTAAACGGCGCATCCATTGGGTCAGGCTAAGCTAAAAAAGACTGTGTCGAAAACTAGTCAATGATGACCTTCCATGGATTCCCCTATATAAGCCGCAGCTAGGGTTGCAAAAATAAGAGCTTGAATACCGCTTGTAAATAATCCAAGGAACATGACAGGTATAGGAACTACTAAAGGTACTAAAGAAACAAGAACAACAACCACTAATTCATCAGCTAAAATATTTCCGAAAAGTCGAAAACTAAGCGATAACGGTTTTGTAAAATCTTCTAAGATGTTAATAGGTAAAAGGATTGGGGTTGGTTGAATATATTTACCGAAATAACCCAATCCCTTTTTTGTAAGGCCCGCATAAAAATATGCTACTGACGTGAGTAAAGCTAAAGCAACGGTCGTGTTTATATCATTTGTGGGTGCGGCTAACTCCCCATGAGGTAACTGTATAATTTTCCAGGGTAAAAGAGCCCCTGACCAATTTGAAACAAAAATAAATAGAAACATTGTTCCAATAAAGGGAACCCACGGACCATATTCTTCTCCTATTTGAGTTTTGCTCACGTCTCGAATGAATTCAAGGACATATTCAAAGAAATTCTGACCGTCAGTAGGAATGGTTTGTGGATTACGAACAGCTATAATGGCTGAACCTAATAAAATAGCAATTACGACCCAAGAAGTAATAAGTACTTGAGCATGGACTTGAAAACTTCCTATTTGCCAATAGAAATGTTGGCCTACTTCCACACCGGATATATCATATAAACCCTTTAGTGTTTTGATAGAACATAATAGAACATTCATATTACCCTCTGAA